TTACTAAAGTTTATTATTTAAATATAATTAATTTAATATTAAATTTTATTAAAAATAAATAATTATATAAAAAATATAAGAATTTAAAAATTTTATATTTTATTTAAATTTTAACTAAAAGGGGAAAAAAATATAATTAAATTATAAAAATTTACTAAAGTTTATTATTTAAATATAATTAATTTAATATTAAATTTTATTAAAAATAAATAATTATATAAAAAATATAAGAATTTAAAAATTTTATATTTTATTTAAATTTTTTAAAAATTAGTTTTATTTTTATTAAAAAATTTAATTAAATAAAATTTTACATATAAAAATTTTTGTAATTATATAAATTTTAAATAAATTTAATATTTTATATTATGTATATTTCATAGTAGTAATTAATATTATTATTTTAATTTATGTTAAATTTTAGTTATTATTTAAAAATATTGGTAAAATTTGTGCCAGCAATCGCGGTTATACAAATATTATAATTAAATTAATTTAATAAGAGTTAAAATTTTAAAAATTTAAATTATTTTTAAAAATATAAAATAAAGAATAAATTTTTAAGTGAAATTTAAATTTTATTAAAATTTTATATTGAAAAATTTTTGAGTCTTTTAAAATTTAAAAATAAACTAGGATTAGATACCCTATTATTTAAATTGTAAAAATTAAAGAATTAAGGTAGTATTAATTAATTTTTTGAAACTTAAAAAATTTGGCGGTATTTTAATCTGTTTAGAGGAATTTGTTCTGTAATTGATAATCCACAAATACTTTACTTTTTTTTGTTTTAATTTATATATCGTTGTCATCAGAATATTTTATAAGAAGTAAAAATTTTCTAAATTTTTTATTAAAAATTATGTCAAATCAAGGTATAGTTTATGAAAAAGTAGAAATGAATTACAATAAAATTTATTTATATGGATAATTAATTTAAATATTAATTTAAAGGTGGATTTAAAAGTAAATTAATTTATAAAGATTAATTGATTAAAGTTTTAAAATATGCACATATCGCCCGTCGCTCTCGTTATATAATAAAAATTTAAATGAGATAAGTCGTAACATAGTAGAAGTATCGGAAGATGTTTCTAGAAATACAATTTAAAGCTTAAGTAGTAAAGTGTTTTATTTACATTAAAAAGAAATATGTGCAAATCATTTTAAATTGAAATTAAAAATTTAATTAAAAATAACTGATAATTTAATTAAAAATAATTAATAAAAATATTTTTTTTTGTTTTAGTAATAATAATAAAAATAATAAGATTTAATATAAATTATTTATATTAATATATTTATAGATAATAGTAATGAAATTGAAAATTGAAATAATATTGAAAAAGTTATTTGAAAAAAAGAATAATTAATTTTTTGTTCCTTGTGTATCAGGATTAATTTAATTTTAAATTTTAAATTTAAATTAATTTATAATTTAAAACATTAAAAAATTTTTAATTTTTATTGTATCAAAAATATAATATAAAAATTTTTAAAAATGAAATGTTAAATGTTTTTAAAGTTATATAATTTTTAAAGAAATAAATTTAATTTAAAAGTAAATTTTTATTATTAAAATATAATTCAGTTTTATTTTAATAAATTTAATTTATTTTTATATTTTAAGGGTTGAGCTTTAAAATAAAAAATTATAAAAATTTAAAATTTTTAAAAAATAAATAATCTTAAAAATAGATAATTTTAATTAAAATGTTTTAATTAATTTTTTTTTAAAAAAATTTATTTTTTTTTAATTTTTTATTTAAAAAATTATTTTAATAAAATAAAATAATGTAAGAATAATTAAATTAGTAGTTTTATTTTTTTTTAAAAGATTATTTTTATTTGATTTTTTAATATTATAAATTCGGCAATATTATTTTTATTTGTTTAACAAAAACATTGTTTTTTATATATTTTTAAAAAATAAGACCTGCACACTGAAAAATTTTTAAAGAGCCGCGGTAATTTGACCGTGCAAAGGTAGCATAATCATTAGTTTTTTAATTGAAGACTGGAATGAAAGGTTTGATAAAAAATAAGCTTTATTATATTAATAAAAATGAATTTATTATTTTAGTAAAAAAACTAAAATATTTATAAAAGACGATAAGACCCTATAAAGCTTTATAAAAAAATTATTAAAATTTTTTTAGAATATTTAAAATTTTAAAAGTTTTATTTATTTTATTGGGGTGATTTAAAGATTAATTTAACTCTTTTTATAAATATTCAATTATAATTGTTTTATTAATGATCCTAAATTTTTGGATTAATAAATTAAGTTACTTTAGGGATAACAGCGTAATTTTTTTGGAGAGTTCAAATCGATAAAAAAGTTTGCGACCTCGATGTTGGATTAAAATATAATTTAGGTGTAGAAGTTTAAATTTTTAGTCTGTTCGACTATTTAATTTTACATGATCTGAGTTCAAACCGGTTTAAGCCAGGTTGGTTTCTATCTTTATAAAATTATTTTATTTTAGTACGAAAGGACCAAATAAAAAATTTAAAAATTTAAATTAATGAAATAAATTAATTTATTAAAAAATATATTTATCTTATTTTATTTATTTTTAAAAAAACTATTTTGACAGATAAGTGTATTAAATTTAGAATTTAAAAATATAGAATAATTTTCTATAAATAGTATTGATTTTAAATATTGATTTTTTTTTGCCATTTTTAAGAAGTTTATTATTGATTATTTGTGTAATAATTAGAGTTGCTTTTTTAACTTTATTAGAACGTAAAGTTTTAGGGTTTATTCAAATTCGAAAGGGTCCTAATAAAGTGGGTATTTTTGGAATTTTACAGCCTTTTTGTGATGCAATTAAATTATTTACAAAAGAACAAATTTTACCTATTTTTTCTAATAGTATTATTTATTATATTTCTCCAATTTTTTCTTTATTTTTATCTTTATTTATTTGATTAAGAATTCCTTATTTAGTAAAATTATATTCTTTTAATTTAGGAGTTTTATTTATTTTTTGTTGTATAAGTTTTGGTGTTTATATAGTTATATTAGCTGGTTGATCATCAAATTCTTTATATGCTTTATTAGGGTCTTTACGATCAATTGCTCAGACTATTTCTTATGAAGTTGCTTTAGTTATTATGTTAATAAGTATATTATTTTTGATTAGAAGATTTAATTTAATTTTTTTTGAAATTTATCAAACTAATATATGATTTTTTATTTTATTTTTTCCTATTGGTTTAATATGAATAATTTCTAGTTTAGCAGAAACAAATCGGACTCCTTTTGATTTTGCTGAGGGAGAGTCAGAATTAGTTTCTGGGTTTAATGTAGAATATGGAGCTGGGGGGTTTGCCTTAATTTTTTTAGCAGAATATGCGAGAATTTTATTTATAAGAATACTTTTTTCTTTATTATTTTTAGGTTCAAATGTTTTATCTTTTATATTTTTTATAAAGTTAAATTTTATTTCTTTTTTATTTATTTGAGTTCGTGGGGCTTATCCCCGTTATCGATATGATAAATTAATAAATATAGCTTGAAAAAGATATTTACCTGTTGTTTTAAATTTATTATTTTTATTTATTGGAGTTTATATATTTATTTTTTAATAATTAAAAATAGTATAAAAGTTAATAGAAAATTTAAATTTCTATTTTTTGTTTTCAAAACAAATACTTATTCAAGTTCATTAACTGTTTTTAAATATTATAGCTTTTTATATTTAATTATAATAATTTAAATATTATAAAAATTAGTAAATAATTTTGTAGTATATTTATTATTATTATTTCATTAGATTTTCTCATCATATAGAAATAATTGGATTAAAAATAAAATATGAAAAATATAAAACTGTTAAAAATTGTCCCGTTAAAATATAAGGGTCTTCTACGGGTCGAGCTCCAATTCAAGTTAATAAAATTACTGTGATTGTTATAATTCAGAATAAAATTTGATTAATTGGATAAAATTGAGATCTTTGAAAAGTAAATTTGTTTGTAAAGGGTAAAATAAATAAAATAGCAATTGAGAAAACTAATGCAATTACACCTCCTAATTTATTTGGGATTGATCGTAAAATTGCATAAGCAAATAAAAAATATCATTCAGGTTGAATATGAGGGGGGGTAACTAAAGGATTTGCTGGAATAAAATTATCGGGATCTCCTAAAGCATAGGGGGCAATTAAGCAAATTAGTGTTAATCCCATTAATAAAATTATAAATCCAAAAATATCTTTAAATGAATAATAAGGATGAAATGGAATTTTGTCAACATTTCTATTAATTCCTAAAGGATTATTAGACCCTGTTTGATGTAAAAATAATAGATGAATCATTGTTAATGCTATAATAATAAATGGAAATAAGAAATGAAAAGAAAAAAATCGAGTTAAAGTTGCATTATCAACAGCAAATCCTCCTCAAAGTCATTGAACAAGGTCGATTCCAATATAAGGAATGGCTGATAATAAGTTAGTAATAACAGTAGCCCCTCAAAATGATATTTGTCCTCAAGGTAAAACATATCCTATAAAAGCTGTTCCTATAGTCAAAAAAAATAATACTACCCCAACTGTTCATGTATATAAATATTTATATGACCCGTAATAAATTCCTCGCCCAATATGTAAATAAATACAAATAAAAAAAAAAGAAGCTCCATTTGCGTGTAAAGTTCGAAGTAGTCATCCATAATTGACATCACGACAGATTTGATTAACTGAGTAAAAAGCTAGTTGGATATCTGCTGTGTAATGTATAGCTAAAAAAATTCCAGTTAAAACTTGAATAATTAAACATAATCCTAATAATGATCCAAAATTTCATCATCTTGAAATATTTGATGGAGCTGGTAAATCAATTAAAGCATTATTTATAATTCTAATTAATGGGTGTGATTTTCGTAAGGGTTTATTCATTTAATTATTAAATTTAGGGCGTAGGGGTCCTTCAAAAATATTAGTAATTTTTACTACTGCAATTAAAGTTAAAAATAAATAATTAATTAATATAATTGTAATTAAATTTATTGGAAAATTATATATTTTATTTAATATAAAATTATTTTCTAAAAAAAATATTTTTATTGTTTCTAAATTTAATACTTCAATATTGTTAATGTTATTAAAAAATAAAAAGTTTTGATTTAAAAAAATAAAAAATAATATGATTATTATTGTATAAATTATTATAAGGATTATGTTTTTAAAATTAATTTTAAATTTAAATTCTTCATTTGATGCAATAGAAGTTATATACATAAATAAAATCAATATTCCTCCTAAAAAAATTAAAAATAGTGAATAAGAAAATCAAAAAGATTTAGTTATTATTCCTGAAAATATAACAATTAATATTGTTTGAATTATTAATATTAAACCAATTGATAAAGGATGGTTTATAATAGAAAAAATTATAGATGAAATAATTAATAAAAAGAAAATAAAATTTTGTATAATTTAAGTCAGAAAATAGTTTATTTAAAATATTAATTTTGGGAATTAATGAAAAATAGTTATATTTTTTTCTGATTATATTTAAAAAAAAGATTTTTTAATTTTGGTTTACAAGACCAATGTTTTTATTAAACTATTTAAATTAAATGTTAACAATTTTAATTATATTTTTTTTTTTAATATTTTTTTTGGGAGTTATTTCTTTTATTTTTTCTTATAAACATTTATTAAATATATTATTAAGACTAGAATTTATAGTTTTATGTTTATTTATTTTTTTATTTTTTTATTTAAATTTTTTAAATTTTGAACAATATTTTAGAATATACTTTTTAGTTTTTTCTGTTTGTGAGGGAGTATTAGGGTTATCAATTTTAGTATCAATAATTCGTTCTCATGGAAATGATTATTTTTTAAATTATTCTTTTTTACAATGTTAAAATTTTTATTTTTTTTATTATTTATAATACCTATCTGTTTTATAAAAAATATATTTTGAATGGTTCAAAATATATTTTTTTTTATATTTTTTATATTTTTTTTTTTAAATTTTAATTTGCAAATATTTCAAATACAGTTTTTTTTCGGGTTAGATTTATTATCTTTTGGTTTAATTTTATTAAGAATTTGAATTTGTGGTTTAATAATTATATCAAGAAGAAGAGTTTTATTTTATAATGTTAATAAAAATTATTTTTTATTAAATATTTTATTGCTTTTATTACTATTAGTGTTAACTTTTTTAAGATTAAATTTATTTATATTTTATATTTTTTTTGAGAGTAGATTAATTCCTACTTTATTTTTAATTTTTGGTTGAGGTTATCAACCTGAGCGTTTACAAGCGGGGTTATATTTATTATTTTATACTTTATTTGCTTCTCTTCCTTTATTAATATCTTTGTTTTATATTTTTAAAAGATTTAACTCATTAAATTTTTTATTTTTTAAAGAATTTAGATTAGAGAATTTTTTATTATATTTTTTTTTAGTTTTTGCTTTTTTAGTAAAGATGCCTATATTTTTAGTTCATTTATGACTTCCTAAGGCTCATGTAGAGGCACCTGTGTCAGGTTCAATAATTTTGGCTGGAATTTTATTAAAATTAGGGGGATATGGTTTAATTCGAATTTTTTCTTTAATTATAAAAATATCAATAAAATTTAATATTTTTTGATTAGTATTAAGTTTAATAGGGGGATTTTTAGTTAGATTAATTTGTTTACGTCAGATTGATTTAAAGGCCTTAGTGGCTTATTCTTCTGTTGCTCATATGAGATTAGTGATTGGTGGTTTAATAGTCTTATTAAGATGAGGATGGGGGTTTTCATATTCTTTAATAATTGCACATGGATTGTGTTCTTCTGGTTTATTTTTTTTAGTTAATTTATTTTATGAACGTTTAAGAAGTCGAAGTTTAATAATTAATAAGGGTATATTAAATTTTATACCTAGAATTTCAATATGATGGTTTTTATTATGTTCAAGAAATATGGCTGCTCCTCCTTCTGTAAATTTATTAGGGGAAATTGGTCTTTTAAATAGAATTATTGGTTGATCAAAAATTTCAATAATTTTATTAATTTTAATTTCTTTTTTTAGAGCTGCATATTCTTTATATTTATATTCTTATAGTCAACATGGAAAATTTAATATTGGAAATTATTCATTTTCTTTTGCATTGAATCGTGAATATTTAATTTTATTTTTACATTGATTTCCAGTAAATTTTTTAATTTTAAAAAGAGATTTAATAGTACTTATATTTTAATTTTAATTTATTTTTTATAGTTTAAAATTATTTTTATTAAAATAATGAAATTTAATTTTTATTTTTAAGTTTATTAAAAATTTAAATAGTTTATTAAAAATATTGATTTGTGGTGTCAAAGATATAAAACATTTTATTTTAAATCATGGAATTTATTTCTATTTGTTTTTTATCTTTTATTTTTTTATTTTTCTTTAGAATAAGAACTTTTTTTTTAGGTTTATTTTTTTTAATTAATGACATTGTAATTTTTTTAGAGTGAGAAATTTTTAGTTTAAACAGATCAATAATAATAATAGTTTTAATTTTTGACTGAATTAGTCTTTTATTTATATCCTTTGTTTTATTTATTTCTTCTTTAGTTATTTATTATAGAAAAGATTATATAGTGGGTGATATTTTTATTAATCGTTTTATTTTATTAGTGTTATTATTCGTTTTTTCTATAATAATATTAATTTTAAGACCAAATTTAATTAGAATTTTATTAGGATGAGATGGTTTAGGATTAGTTTCTTATTTATTAGTTATTTACTATCAAAATGTAAAATCTTATAATGCGGGGATATTAACTGCTTTATCAAATCGTTTAGGGGATGTTGCTTTTTTAATATCTATTGCTTGAATATTAAATTATGGGAGTTGAAATTTTTTATTTTATTTAGATTTAATAAAAAATGATTTTGAAATAAAAATAATTTGTGTAATAGTAATTTTTGCTGCTATAACTAAAAGAGCTCAAATTCCTTTTTCTTCCTGATTACCTGCTGCAATAGCTGCACCAACTCCTGTCTCTGCGTTAGTACATTCATCTACATTAGTAACTGCGGGGGTTTATTTATTAATTCGATTTTCTCCTTTATTAGTAGATACACCAATAAGAAAGTTTTTAATATTAATTGCAGGTTTAACAATATTTATAGCGGGGTTAGGGGCAAATTTTGAGTTTGATTTAAAAAAAATTATTGCCTTATCAACTCTTAGCCAATTAGGATTAATAATAAGAATTTTAAGTTTAGGATTTTTTAAATTAGCTTTTTTTCATTTGTTAACTCATGCTTTATTTAAGGCTCTTTTATTTATATGTGCTGGGGCTATTATTCATAATATAAAAAATTCTCAGGATATTCGAGATATGGGAAGATTTAGTGTTTATATGCCTTTTACTATTTCATGTTTAAATATTGCAAATCTTGCATTATGTGGGTTTCCTTTTTTAGCGGGGTTTTATTCAAAGGATGTTATTTTAGAAATAGTCTTAGTTTCTCAAGTTAATTTATTTATTTTTTTTTTATTTTTCTTTTCTACAGGTTTAACTGTTAGTTATTCTTTTCGTTTATTTTATTATTTATTTATTTTTAATATAAATCAATCATCAATAAATATTTTAAATGATAGAAGAAGAATTATGTCAAAAAGAATATTTGGTCTATTAGTTTTTGCTATTTTAGGGGGGTCAATATTAAATTGAATAATTTTTCCATTTTCTTTTATAATATGTATAAGAACAATTTTTAAATTTTCAATTTTAATTACTTGTTTTTTAGGTGGATTAATTGGATTTTTTATATCAAATTTAAAAAATTTTTCATTAAATAAATCTTTAAGATTTTATTTATTTTCTTTTTTTTCATGTTCAATATGGTTTATACCTTTAATTTCTACTATTGGGGTTACTTATTTTCCAATTATGATGAGTTTCAACTTATTTAAGTTAGTTGATCAAGGATGAGTAGAATTTTTTGGGACACAACAAATTTTTAAGTATTTTTCTAAATTATCAATATTTTTTCAAATTTTACAGTTTAATAATTTAAAAATTCATTTAGTTTTATTTTCTTTTTGGTTAGTTTTTATTATTTCTTTATTATTTATTATTTAAAGTTTTTTATAAATTAAATTATTTATTTAAAATAAAATATTTATTATATAAAATAATATTTTAAATTTTTGATAAAAATATTTATTAGGTATCTAAGGTATCTAAGTAGCTTATAAATAAGAGTATAGTTTTGAAGCAGCTAGGGAAATTAATTTAATTCTTAGATAATAAATTTTATAATTTAGGTAATTAAATTTAGTATAATTTTATAAAAGAATTGGCTCTTTTTTTTTATAATGAAAATATAATGTTTTACTTAAACTATATAAAAGTTAGAAATATAAATGGAATTAAACCATTAAAGATAAAAGTTAGCAGCTTTTTCTTGAACACCCATATTTCTTTAATTGGAATTTGATAATTCAATTTTATCATTAACAGTGATAGACCTCTTTTTGGTTTCAATTAAAAAATAAGGATATACTTATATCTAAAATTAGGTCGAAACTAATCACAATTATTTGCTTCTTATTTTTTAAATTTACAAATTAATTAAATAATTTATAACATTTTTGGGGGCAATAAGAATAATTAGAAATCTAATACTTTTTGAATGCAAATCAAATGTTATAATTAACTATACTCTTTTTTATTAAAAGGTTCAATTTAAAGATCCCTGGTTTCATTCATGATAAAGACCAATAATTAAAACTAGAATAAAAATAAAATTTGTGTATGTTCAAATTATTAAGTTTGAAGTTTTTAATGTTAAAATTATTGGTAAAATCAAAGCAATTTCCACATCAAAAATTAAAAAAATAATTGCAATTAAAAAAAATCGAATTGAAAAAGGAAGTCGTGAAGAATTAAAGGGGCTAAAACCACATTCAAAGGGGGATAATTTTTCTCGGTCTTTTATCTTTTTTTTTGATAGTAGAGTTGAAAGACCTATAACAATAAAAGCAATTAAAAAAATTAAAATTCCTATTAAAAATAAATTTAAAATTATTTATATTAATTTAAAATTAAACCTTATGATTGGAAGTCAAATATACTATTATACTATATAAATTTATTTAAAAATTTTTTTTTATTTTTTTATCCCCCTCATCAGTAAATAGAAATAAATAAAAAAAGTCAAACGACATCAACAAAATGCCAATATCAAGCAGCTGCTTCAAACCCAAAATGATGGTTTTTTGAAAAATGATTTTGTAGGTGTCGAATTAAACATACTGTTAAAAATGTTGTTCCAATTAAAACATGAAGCCCGTGGAATCCTGTAGCTATAAAAAAAGTAGATCCATAAATAGCATCTGCAATTGTAAAAGATGCTTCAATGTATTCATAAGCTTGTAATATTGTAAAATAAATTCCTAATAAAATTGTAAAAAATAATCCTTGAGTAGTTTGAGAATGATTATTTTCTATTAAGCTATGATGTGCTCATGTTACTGTTACTCCTGAAGATAGTAAAATAGCTGTATTTAATAAAGGTACTTGGAAGGGATTAAAGGGGATAATACCCATAGGAGGTCATATTTTTCCTAATTCAATAGTGGGGGATAAGCTTCTATGGAAAAAAGCTCAAAAGAATCTAATAAAAAAGAATACTTCTGAAACAATAAATAAAATTATTCCTCATCGTAAGCCAAGTGTGACTGGAAAAGTGTGTAACCCTTGAAATGTTCCTTCTCGAGAAATATCTCGTCATCATTGAATTATTGTTAAAATAGTAATTAAGTTTCCTAGTAAAAATAAATTAATTTCATATTGATGAAATCATTTTGTAAGACCAGCTGTTAAGGTTAATGCTCCAATTGCTCCAGTTAAAGGTCATGGGCTATAATTAACTAAGTGGAAAGGATGGTTTGAATGTGTTATCATTAAAAATTAAATAATTTCTCTAGAATAAAGAGTACTTAAAATTGTAAATACATATGATTGAATAATGGCTACAGCTGACTCTAAAATTAGTAAAAGTAATTGAGTAAAAATTAATAAAGAAATTAAAATTGTTGATAAAGAATTTCCAGTGTTTCCTAATAAAGTAAGTAAAAGATGACCCGCAATTATATTAGCTGAAAGTCGGACGGCTAAAGTCCCAGGTCGAATTACATTACTAATCGTTTCAATTAATACTATAAATGGTATTAAAACAGATGGAGTTCCTTGTGGGACTAAGTGGGCAAATATATGTTTTGTATTATTAATTCAACCAAACATTATAAAGCTTAATCATAAAGGTAAGGCTAAAGAAAGGGAAATCGTTAAATGACTAGTGCTTGTAAAAATATAGGGAAATAATCCTAAAAAATTATTGAATAAAATAAAAGTGAAAAGTGAAATAAATATAAAAGTTGTTCCATTAAAACTATGAATCCCAATTAATATTTTAAATTCTTTGTGAAGAGTACAAAAAATTTTATTTCAAAAAACTATTATTCGAGATGGAAAAAATCAAAAAATTATTGGAAAAAATAAGATTCCTAAAAATGAGCTTATTCAGTTTAAAGATAAATTAAAAATATTTGTTGAAGGGTCAAAAATAGAAAAAAGATTTATTATCATTTTCAATTCAAAAAATTTTGTGAAATTTGTAATTTCTTTTCAGAAGTTGTATTTTTATAGGTAGGAATAAAATTAAAATAATTTAAAATATTAAAAAAAATAAATAATAAAGTAAAAAATAAGAATAAAATTGATCAAAGTATAGGGGATATTTGTGGGATTAAAAAATATCTTTTAAAAAGATAATTTTAGTTTGACAAACTAATGTTATGCTTAAATTAACTAATTTTTTTTTCATTAGAAGTATACACTACTTTACTATAGTTTGGTTTAAGAGACCATTACTTGTTTTTCAGCCATCTAATGAAAATTTAGGTTAAATAAAAAATTAAATTATATTTGAAATTCATTTAATGAAATTATTTGTTGGTACACCTTCAATTACAATAGGTATGAAACTGTGATTAGCTCCACAAATTTCAGAACATTGACCAAAAAAAAGACCTGGCCGATTAATAAAAAAGTTTGTTTGATTTAATCGACCGGGATTAGCATCAATTTTTACCCCTAAAGATGGAACTGTTCATGAGTGTAAAACATCAGTTGCTGTTACTAAGATTCGAATTTGATTTTTTGTTGGTAAAATAACTCGATTATCAACATCTAAAAGACGAAAAGAGTCTAAATTTAAATCATTTGATGAAATTATATAAGAGTCAAATTCAATATTCTTAAAGTCTGAATATTCATAACTTCAGTATCATTGGTGCCCAATAGTTTTAATAGAAAGAGAGGGACTATTAACTTCATCTAATAAATATAAAATTCGAAGAGATGGAAATGCAATAAATAATAATACAATTGCAGGAAGAACTGTTCAAATTACTTCAATAGTCTGTCCATGAAGTAAAAATCGATTATTTAATGTATTAAAAAATAGTATTATTATTAAATATCCTACTAAAGTTGTTACTAAAATTAAAATTAATAAAGAATGGTCATGGAAAAAATTTAATTGTTCTATAATTGGAGAATTTCTATCTTGAAGCCCTAAACTTGATCATGTTGTCATTTTCTAATAAAAGAAAAATTTCTTTATATATGAAGCTTAAATTCATTGCACTATTCTGCCATATTAGATTAATAATTAATTAATTAGAAATTAATAACGGTAATTCATTATAAGAGTGTTCCATTGGGGGTAAGTTTTGATATCATTCAATTGATGAATTAAATTGTATAGGGAAGATTTGATTTCGGTGAGTACTTATTCTTTCTCAAATAATAAAAATAAAAAATAAAATTCCTAATATAGAAATTGTTGACCCAATACTAGAAATAATATTTCATGTTGTGTAGGCATCAGGATAATCTGAATATCGTCGGGGTATTCCTGCTAATCCAAGAAAATGTTGGGGGAAGAATGTTAAATTAACACCAAAAAATATAATTGCAAATTGAGTTTTTAATCAGTTTTCATTTATTGAAAGTCCTGTTAAAAGAGGGTATCAGTGAACAAATCCTGCCATAATTGCGAATACGGCTCCTATTGAGAGTACGTAATGAAAATGGGCTACTACATAATAAGTATCATGAAGAATAACATCAAGAGAAGAATTTGCTAAAATAACTCCAGTAATTCCTCCTACTGTAAATAAAAATACAAATCCTAGAGCTCATAAAATTGAGGGGGAGTAATTAATTTGAGTTCCATGTAAAGTAGCTAATCAACTAAAAATTTTAATTCCTGTGGGAACAGCAATTACTATTGTTGCTGATGTAAAATAAGCTCGTGTATCAACATCTATTCCTACTGTAAATATATGATGTGCTCATACAATAAATCCTAATAAACCAATTGCAAGTATAGCATAAATTATTCCTAATGTTCCAAATGTTTCTTTTTTTCCTCTTTCTTGGCTAATAATGTGAGAAATTATTCCAAATCCAGGAAGAATTAAAATATAAACTTCTGGATGCCCAAAAAATCAAAATAAATGTTGATATAAAATTGGATCTCCCCCTCCGGCTGGATCAAAGAATGAAGTATTTAAATTTCGGTCTGTTAATAATATTGTAATAGCTCCGGCTAGGACAGGTAAAGATAAAAGTAAAAGAACTGTTGTAATAACAATTGATCAAACAAATAAAGGTATTCGGTCTAAAGTAATTCCTCTAGTTCGTATATTAATAACTGTTGTAATAAAATTTACTGACCCTAAAATTGATGACACTCCTGCTAGATGTAGTGAAAAAATTGCTAAATCAACAGATGCTCCTCTGTGAGCAATTCTTGAAGATAAAGGGGGATAAACTGTTCATCCTGTTCCTGCTCCATTTTCTACAATTGAACTAGAAAGAAGAAGAGATAGTGATGGGGGTAATAATCAAAAACTTATATTATTTATTCGTGGGAAGGCTATATCTGGTGCTCCTAATATTAAAGGAACTAATCAGTTTCCAAACCCTCCAATTAAAATAGGTATAACTATAAAAAAAATTATAATAAAGGCATGAGCTGTTACAATAACATTATAAATTTGATCGTCACCAATAAAAGTTCCTGGATGACCAAGTTCAGCTCGAATTAATATACTAAGAGAAGTTCCTACTATTCCAGATCAGGCTCCAAAAATAAAATATAATGTACCAATATCTTTATGATTTGTTGAAAATAACCATTGTTGCAATTTTAAAGATTAAATGGCTGATAAAAGTACTAGATTGTAAATCTATATATAAGAAAATAATTTCTTTTTAATCAAAAATATTAATATTAGAATTTTTAAACTTTATATTCATATAATGATATTAGACTGCAATTCTAAAGGAATAAAATAACTATTTATTAAAGTTTAATAAAATTTTTAAAACTTAAAAAATTTTTTTTATTTATAACTTTGAAGGTTATTAGTTTTATTAACTTAAAGTTTTAAAAAAAATAATTAAGTTAAACAATAAAAAATAATAGATTAATAAAAATTAATCCAAAAATTGAAATAAATAAAATTAGTGATTGTAATTTAAAATTTTTATTATTAATAAAATAGATAAAATTTAAATTTCAATTTATTTCATTATGATTTAATAAAAAAGCTGAGTACGAAATTCGAATATAAAAAAATAATGTAATTAAAGTAAAATAAATTATTGTTAATAATAAAATAAAAAAATTTAAAGACATTAAGTGTTCAATTACAATTCATTTTGGGAAAAACCCTAAAAATGGTGGAAGTCCTCCTAATGAAAGTAAAGGAATAAAAATGATTGTTTTAATTAAATTTTTAAAAGTTATAAAAGAAAAAATTTGATTTAAATTGAAAAATTTAAAATTATTAAAAATAATAACAACTGAAATTGATAAAAAACAATAAAATAAAAAATAAACTTTTCAAATATTTTGGTTATTTAAAATTCTTGCTGTTATTCAACCTAAATGATTAATTGAAGAAAAAGCTATTAATTTTCGTAAGGAGATTTGGTTTAATCCTCCAATTGCACCAAAAATAGTTGATATAAAAATAGAAAAAATTAAAAAATTAAAGTTTATACAATAAGACAATAAAATTATTGGTGCAATTTTTTGTCAAGTTATTAAAATTATTCTATTAATTCAATTTAATCCTTCTATTACAATTGGAAATCAGAAATGGAAGGGGGCCATTCCTATTTTTATTATTAGAGAAGAAATAAAAATAATATTAATAAAAAAATCTAAGTTTTTTTTTATTTTTAATGAAAAAATAAATAATAAAATAATAGAAAATAACAATGTTCTTGATGCTAAAGCTTGGGTTAAAAAATATTTTAATGAGGCTTCTGAAGAAAATAAATTATTAGATTTTATTATTAAAGGAATAAAAGATAATAGGTTAATCTCTAATCCTATTCAAATTCTAAATCAAGAAGAAGAAGAAATTCTAATTAAAGTTCCTGTCATTAATGTTAATAAAAATAATATTTTATAAGAATTTTTTAAAATTAAAAAGAAAAGGATTTATACCTTTATATGCAGGGTATGAACCTAAAAGCTTAATTAGCTTATCTTTTTTTATTTTTATATTTTAGTGTAAGATGCATAAAAGATTTTGATTCTTTTGGAGATAGTTTAATTCTATTAAATATAAAATTTATTTAATTTTAATGAGTTTAATTTTAATGAATTTAATCTTAATGAATATAATTTTAAATTATATAATATACCCTATCAAGGTATTCCTTTTGTTCAGGCAATTCATT